ACCTTGGTCCTCTCCACTCTACCAAATCAAGGGAAACTCTCTACGATACGAACCTTACGGACCCGGAACTCATCAATTTCGAGACTTCCTTACTATACTTTCTATCTACTTTGAATAGCTCTTAACCTGACCTATAAGTCGATCTTACCCGGGGCTACTTTTCTGCTTGAAATTGGGATAGTTACTTTCAGTCTTCGTTCTTCTTTACCCGTGGAAGGGAAAGTATGGTTAAAAGTACCGTATCTAAAGAGAAAGTTACCACCTCTACTCATTTCGACACGAGCTCTTAGTGCACTTGTACTCATCGATCCGATCGAAAAGAAAGCCTTAGCGACCTTGACTTCCGGAATTCACTCGAGCTAGGAAGGCAGCTAGGCCTACTAATTGAAGTAGAGTCTCCCTACTATTGGAAGCCGTATTCTCTCTCAAAAAAAATATTCCATTCCTCGGTCGAGCATCTTCAAACCTTCCTTTATGTGTAGGGCGAGTGACTTCGTTCCTGATAGAAGCCCAGTTTCTTTAGTAGGAGCGTTGAAAGATCTTTGATCTCAAAGCACTTTTCCCTAAAAAATTCTATCTATTCTTGCCTGCTTCTTCCATTCTATCTTTATCCTCTGGCAAATCATGATGTGCGCATGCTGGATACTCCGCTTTAGTAGTGCGTTAACTAGTAGTCCACTACTAATTAAGGATTTGGTATTGACACCTGTCTTACTAACTATAAGCCTTTGGAATATATATATAGAGTATATTCCTTATGTTTACAACTTTATCAAAGCAGGCCAACTAAAAGCAGGTCTGTCTTCCTTTATTCAACAACCAGTTCGGGTTCATGTCCTACTAAATGGGGCTGCTTACCGCTTGATTTTAGTAAGGGGTGCATGGTGTAGGTATGGTTGGTTAGGTGCTTTGACGCTCGCAAACATTGAACTCAAAGATAAACCCGAATCATGAAACCATCGGTGCATAAGGAAAGGCCTGAATGAAGGACCATACCGAAAGGGGCAACAATGCGACAGCATTGAAGGGACTTAGGAGGGAAAACAGACATCCATACGACAGGAGAACGAAGTAATAGGGAGGAAGGATTTGCCCTTTCTCCAATAGAGTACTTATGCAAGGCATGACTCTATCGACAGACTCGATCACAAGCAGGGGTCCTTCAATCGATCTATCTACATAAGGATAGCTCATTCAATCTCCCCCCATTTAGTAGGGCAGGTCTTCGGGCGAGGAAAGATCTATCTTTATTGATAGGGCCATACGCGAAAGCCTAAGATCAACTCCATCCACCGGAGCAAGGATTTTAGCCATGCCCCCCTAGCTCATGTGGAAAGTCCGGGCTGTATGATAAAATAGAGGATCTAGGAAGCGAGCTAGGCCACCCGCCGGATCAGGGTTTCCATCCGAACTAGTGCCTTAAGCAGGAAGGAAGTTTCATTTAGTGGTATCGTATATAAGATCGCGGCTGCTTTTAGGAGTGATCTTGCCCTCTTTCTTAAAGAAAAAGGTGCGAAGCGTAGAGGCAATCTTTATCTTGTCCCATCGGCGAGAGTTTCACGTCGAGAAGGAAGGAACACTTTCATTGAGCTCAACGCTACGCCCCATTTAGTAGGGCTAACTCTTAAATCAAGACAAAAAGTCAGTATATGCTTAACACATCTCATTGGAGGTGGGATAGAGCTAATCCTGGGATCGAATGTCTCTCATTGTGGTTTTTTTTTTTAGCTCGTAAAATCTACGATTCTGGGCATTCATCTTTAGCTGTAACTTTCGGGTATCCGGATATTCACCAAAAGAAAGAGCTTTTTCTTGAACAAGATACACCCGGCTAACTATCAATTGAAAGAAGAAAGAAAGGATTGTAGGCTAGATTCAAGGTATGCCACTTGAATGATCGAGTTGATTCCATTTGAATGGAGATTGGCTTGGTGTTCAGTGAAGGGGCGTAGGTTCAAATCCTACTCTAGTTTTCCATTTTTTTTTCCGTTATGCCGCTCTGCGAGCAGAGCTAGTTAAAGTACAACCGACTCTCATGAAAAGACGTCTTCCTCGTGTTCCTAGAGTACGCCAATTTCTCTATTCGTTAGTAATCATTCTCTCATTACTCTCCATATTCTATTCCACTATTTTACTACTTGGCGTAGACCCGACTTTCCTATTAGGGAAGATAAAGGGAATGCTACTGAGAAGATCCTTCGACTTCCTCTTTAGTCGACTCGGGTGGGAAGTAGGTCTATTTATGGCTATTATCTTGGCTCTGTTTGATGCTGAATCACCCGCTATAGGGAACATGATGGCACCATCCGGAGCTTCCGGCGCATCCAACTCTGGGAATTGGCGTCAATATCTAAACTTCTCCTCAGAGAACGAAGGAGATTCCGCCCCCGAGCCATCCACAGCCCGGGCCCCCGTAAGGGAAGCAATCGGGAGAGATTTGGACCAGGCGGGCCCCTCCTCTTTTACGGAGGATTCGTTTGACGTGCGGGTTCTCTTGGAAGCATTTAGCAAATCCGAAACAACGGGGGAAACCTCGGTAAATCGGGGGGGTAGCAGTAGGGGTTCTGGTTGGACTTCTTTCGATATAGACGTCTTTTTGGATTCCTTTACTAATGAGGAAGGCGAAGAAGTAGCCCAGCCGCACCCCCAAAACGCCCCTGCTAATCCGGTCGCTTCCCGGGGGGAGGAAGCAGGTCCGTCTAATTGGGTCCCCCCAGAAGAAAAATTCCCCTATCACCCGGATGAAGTGATAGGAGGAGATTCTGTTAGCTCGATTGAGTGGCGCCTTTTGGCGAAAGTGAATTCTCCCACAGCCGAGGACATCAAATTCGCCAAAATTAGGGCCGAAGATCTTTTCGAGATCAAGGTTCAAATTGTACGGCATATGGCAGGCCTTGATCCGGAAGGCGATTGGCTGGGGCGCGGGGCTCGGGCCCTCGACAATCCGCGTACCGCCACGGGAGAACCCTCCTTAGAACGACTCTATGACCTTCTGGAGGACCTAAACCGGGGCGGAGTCCAATCAGAGACCTTCTCTTACTTAAAGAATAAGGTCTTAAGCAAAAGAGAGGAGGTTGGCGACGACAGCAGCATGTCGTAGAAGGAGATAACAGGTGGAGCCAACGACCCACTAAGACTAACGTAGTCCATGGCCTATTTCGGGTTCACTCGGAGCTTTGGCAACCACCGTAGGAGGTGTGATGTACATGCAACCATTTCAAGGGGGTGCAACACTTCTCAGTTTGGGCCTCATATTTATCCTATATACCATGTTCGTATGGTGGCGCGATGAAAGGATAGGGAGGGCGGATTTCCCCCGGCGGGGCACAGGCTAATTGATGAAATGATAGAGAAGAGAACTACGCGCGACTTGATCCCTTAACATAAGAAAGGGTACGTAGGCAGCTTGGAAAAAGAGGCCAGGTTCAGTCCCATTTGTTCCTATTGTTTAGAAATGTGGAAAGGAAGGTCAGAGGGTGGAGAATAGCGAGGGAGAGGGCAGCGCCCCTTGCTGGATAGAATATCGAGAAGCACATGGGATTGGGGTGCTCTCTAAGTGAGGAGCCATGGAACTCTAGCTTAGATAGAAAGGGTTTATAGGCCGGACAAAGGTCTAGGTTAAGTCCGGAGAGAGGGCTTGATGAACACCACCTCCTGGTTAGTGATTGGGCACACGCTTCCTTTACGGCGTAGAATCGGCTTCTTTTTTTGACGTATCAGAAAGGGCTTCTCTTCTACGCCCGAAGTTTATATTTATGCAAGTATCTTCACTTCAATACCCAAAGTGGCCCTATACATTTAATGATAACCGAACCCAAGCAAGGAGCTTCAATCTTGTCTATTTCCTTGAATGGTCGGGTTGGAAAGTCTTTATTTTATGTGCCAACGCAGGCCTATCACCAAATCTCCACGGCGAAATCCTTTGTTGGAAGGCTTGCTGATTCATGATTTACACCTCTCTCCGCCGCTTCTTAACAGTTGACTGCGAGATTAGCACTTTCTTCGTTACTAACAGATATATCTTTTCCGCGCGAGCTAGTTCAACAGTTCATTCTTGTAAGCCCCTTTGTCAGCCACACTAAGACTTCGGGTCATCATGCACTGACACAATCATTATCCGAGGGCCTATGATCATCCAAAAGCAGTACCTGGCATACTCCTAATAATCAAAAGAAAAAGCCGGATTCGACTTCTTGTGTACAAGCAGAGCATCAACAATCCTTTTCGTTACCAATTACAAATGGTATAAACTAATCGAGATGCTTCTACACGTCCATTCTTCTAGGAGAGTCATACCCGTCTTTTTGCCTTACCCGGCCTTCCAATCTTTTCAATAGGTCTAGTCCACGCGTGGACAGAGGTGAAATCCTCTAGCCCATTACCTGAAAAGGCGACTACCTATCAATCGTATTGGCCCAATTCCAGATCAATAGAATAGAAGGTATCATATTCACTAAATTCCTAAGGGAATCGCCCGCTTGACTAATAGCCTCTGCCTATTGTGTTATTTTCTACTGATTGCTTGTATCAAGCAGGACGTCCACATGAGAGTTGTACCAAAAAAGTGTTATCCCTTCACTATCGGACCTGCTTCTTACTTATTTGTTAGCGCCTACGGGCGGAATCAAAGAAAAAATGAATACATTTTGCTTTCGCCACCTGAAAATGCCCGACGGTCATTCAAGATTATCTGCATTTTTGTAAGTGTATGCAAGAGAAGCAGTCTTAGTATTAGGAATAGCGAGTTATCCCTCCTATCCGCATCAGTTAATGCAACTGAACCCTTCGCTACTCCTTTTTGTGTGACTGACCAACCCACTTAATCTCTCTCGAATTTCATATTGAAAAAGGAGGAGGCACATCAAGGCAGAAGTCGAATCAAGCAAAGATCCTCTGACATTAGCTAGTAGCTGCTTTCCTGGGACTTGCACTTGCTTCTTTTAGAGAAGGCTTGGCTCTATTTATGCTATTTCCATCCACTTGGCCATGACTTTTCTTCGCGAGTATCTTTCGTCTCTTCCTGGGAATCCAATGGTTACGCTGGAAGAAGGACTAACAGTTATAACCGAGAAAGTGCTTATGTCGACACTAGCAAGTGACTCACCAACTCGGAAGTAAGAAAGAGGAAAGACAGGGGTATGACAACCAATCTACCCGCCTATTAGCTATTCTAGCCAAGGCCAATTTCATGTGTTAAGCATATAGACATCAGATCGTTTTTGGAAGAGTGCCCGAGGACGAATAGAACTTAGATTCAAAAGAGCGCGAAGAAAGAGCTTTCGCAAATGATTGCACTTCTGCTATCCGGATAGCTATTCAAAGCATCGAGAAAAACAAAGATAATGTTAACAGTTTCATAAAAGCAAGGGGATTCGCTAAGCAGCTAAGCAAAAATCCTTTACCCTGAAATCGTAGATCTACGAAATGAGCGTAGTGTTGAACTCTTTCGCACCCCTTCCGAAATCAATCAAGGATTGCCATCGAAAGCTGTCGTTACGCCGAATTCTTCAATAAAAGTAGCCGTCGTAAGGCCTCCAGAAGGGGGCGTTGCGTATCCGGAAGAGTCAGACTTCGTTTCAAGCAGCAATCTTTGAAAGGAAAGATACTTGTTGTCGATTCAATGTGGGATAGTCCCTACAGGATAGGAGTTAACCCATGTCCACAGTTTTGATTACAGGTCTAGTTCAGTTCAACTCATAGCCCCCAATCCCACTGGTGACGATATTGTCATTGGGGATCAGAAAGTTGCTCTGCCTTACAAAGAGTGGTTAGCTGATCTGGGAGTCAGTGTCTCGATGCCGAAGTCACTGGTCAATGAGTAGGCAAAATCATCTGGGGAAGGAAGCGAGGTGGAGTGAAGCACGGTCGGCAACAGCTAATTGGCTCAGGCGATTCTTGTTGTCGGGCGTAGGGTAGGACCCTCTTTCGAGTTTCAGAGGTGAATCCTCATATGATATGAAGGACTCCCATCCCCGGGAAAGTCCCCAACAGCAACTGGATCAATCTTTGTTGGCTGGCTTGCTTTGTCCGCTATCCTTCATCCCATCCGTCTTGTCCAGGCTGGTAAGGAGAGAAAGGGGGGAGATGAAGTAGAATCAATTGAAGTGGATGTTTCAGGAGTTCATTCAAGCGTAGGGGTAGGGCTTCATTCAAGCGTACGGACTTTATTCGACTTTAGTTTAGTGAGTGGATTCTGTTGTGGATGAATGCGCTTAAGCAATAATAGTGGTAGGACTTAGCCGCGCTCTGTTCTTGATCGGTCGAATCGATCGCCATGTTTCTGAGATTCTTCTAAATGCCCTTTCTCTTTCGTTAATGGTTACGATGTCAATCGGGTACCCCATTCATCTATCTTCTTTGAAATGGAATTTCCCGTTCTCCTGCTTCAGTTACAGCTTCTCCCGCTACTGGAATTCCTTAAAGTTTATTAATGCGATTGACTTGCCCTCTTATAAATCATAAATTGTCGGATATTTTTGCTTGTAATGCTCTGTGGTGGAACAAAGGAGTGCGCGAAGGTACAATCCTAAAAAGTGAGATTGGTTATAGGGATATCTTTTCCTCTGTTTTGCATATCAACGACAGCTCTGACCTTCCTGATCCTGTAACTGGTTTCTCCCCTGGTCTATGATTGCTCTCCTTAAGACCCGACCGGAAGGTTCGTTCGAGAGGCCCGGTACGGTCCGCTTGGGGCCCTTCCGCAATAAATAGCAGATATAAGAAAGAGAGAGTGGCAGACTGAAGGAACTGTTAGAGTGAGCCTGAAAGAAGGTAGAGGATAATCTCCCAACTTCAAGCCAGGAAGCATTTTAGCAAAAACATTCCCCTCATTCAAAGAAAAGAAAGATGAAAGTTGAATAATAGCTGCCGGCTCCCTTTAACACCAACGGTAGATAGGAACCGAACTCAAAGGCTTGCATGTTAAAGATAGAACCAACGGTGGCAGAAGAGATTTGTGCAGGAGCTGGCGGAGAGCGGAAGATTCGAATCTCGATCCGGGGAGACGTTTCAACGTTAGCTCCTGTAAGCCTGAGCAAACAAAGGTTGTAGTAGGGGCTTCCGCGACACTTTGATTAGTTCAATTAACCCAGCCTCAAGGACAGAAAGGGAGGGTAGGGTTTTTCCTTGATGAACCGAAGGAGGCCTAAGCATTTTGAAAACCCATATCATTCATTGGTAAGCGTAATTGGTTGTCCCTGCCAACTATATGCAGGTCTCTCGAGCCTTCCCTATTTCTCGATCGGTTCAATGTTTCATATTTATTCCACTCAAAGCCTGAGCGTGGCTAGGGTTCTCCCCCACTTCATTAATATAGTATAGCGAGGTGTGCCACTTAATATATAGATATCTAAAGGGGGGTCCGCTGGAGGGCGTCGTAGCTGGTTGACTTCTACGTTGTAGCTGGAGGGATAAAATAGCGTAACAGGCAGCAGGTGCCTCATTTCTTCAGCTGCAGGAGAGTGAGTTTATGGGCCACTCACATGTTGTCAATTCGAATGCTTTATAATTTGCTTTCTTTTAAGGGACCATCTACTTTCATTTCGACTTTACTAGTAGAGCAAGGAATTCCTTTCTTTTTTTCTTCTGGTAAGTGGTCTATCTGTCCACGACGATAGCTCTTCTTTTATTCAAGACTGATCTTCCCCCTTGCCTTTTGAGCTGGGGCAATCAATCAGTCCATTCATTCCTGCCCTTCATTCAATAGATCGCTTAGCTCTACTTCTCAGTCAATCCCCTTTGTTCATGGCTTTGAATTTATTGTAATGCTTTTCTTTTCTGTAAAGATCTCGATGACCGCTTAATTAATCTTTCCTTTCCCGCTCCTGAATGAGAAATGGTTTTTTTTATTCCTACGGTCTTGGCCTGAGAAAAGTGATCTCTGAAACTGAAAGCCTTTCGACTGAAAAGTTACCAATAGAATAGGCTTTAGAGTCGCTCTTTCCAAATAGGTCGAGTAGCCCTTTATAGAAATAGAATGAAAAGGAGCTCTCGGATTCACACGCACAGCCTTATCCTATGAGTCTGCCTATGCTACGCGCCTGCCTTTGAGAGCCTTTCCGCTGGTTCCCTTCGTCGGCGTCATCGAACCACGTTAGCAATCCAGAAGAACTGGAAGCTCGAAACGACCGGTCAAAGGAATTGATCCGTTTAGTTCTGTTCTTCTCCTAGTTTTATAGCACACCCATGTAGAGGGATCTTTCCGACGCTAAGCGCGCTGCATCTCCTGTCCAAGTGAAGAATATCTTGTCCAAGTCCTTCCAGTTTGCATCCTTCTTCTGCCATTGGGAATGGAACATCTCTCAACTTGTAAGTGGTAGAAATTAAGGACTCTGTTGCAGGTTTTGGTTGATTAAAAAATCCTCTCAGAAGCCCGTGTATATTAGTAAAAAAAGGGGACTTTCATGGGTCCGATGGCTCTTTGACTGGTGTGCCTGAAAATGTGATTGATAAATGGGCTTTTGAAACTCGATTTGTCACAACAAGAGGTATTGTCTCCGCCTTTTCAAGTAGGGATCATCTCTCGAGTGTTATGATCCTCCATTGCTGCTCGGTAGTGGCCTAAGGCTCAATGATTTTTCTTCTGCGCTAAGGCTAGCATCTCATCCCATCTTTCATCTTATTGCTTTGAGCTCTCTTCGGGAAAGTGTAAAAGTGTAACCTGCTGCTCCTTGATTTCACATAAACAACTGAGTGCCTTCTCGTTCTCGGTTGCTCTTGCTATTGTCTGATTTTTGGTCCAACCGGGAAAAATTTCATGAATAGGGTTTCACCTCATATCCGTAGGTTCTTATTGATTTCTGTTTGTGTTCAAACCCCGACTTCTTTGTCACCGCTCCTGCTTGACAGTTCGGCCGTGATTGCGCGTCATCATCATCTATTCCAATGTACCGCAGTTGTGATTGCGGCTGAAAGACAGGAGGGTTTTCTCTTTCTCCCTACTAATATTATGACTCTTACTTCTAGGTCTCTCCTTCCTCCTACAGTTTTATTTTGTAAAATACCGGCAAGTCAGGTGTGACTCTTGTTAGAGTTCCTCCTATTGTGATAGTCTGACTACTACTATTAGTAAGCATTCCTCCTCTACCTTTTCATAGAGAGAGAATAACCAACTTCAAGTTTTTGATTTGACTGGTAGTGCCCGGTGATGTTCATAAAAGATCCCTGTCAGTGAAGTGGCTCTTGTTCGACAAACTCCTCTTTGTTGGTCCTGAGGATGCCAACTTGGTAAGAGATTCATTATATGCGGGAGCCAACAGAGTATAAAGGACCGTCCATCCAAAGGTGTTTGAGGTTCGAGTCTCAGAATAAGAAGGCTTCCAAGCCAGGCAGGCAGTTCTCTCTTGTTCCCCCCTCGCCGGGAGATGTTCCATTCTTCCCACGGGTATGGAGATGTCTCCACAAGTAGGATTCATCTATCAATTGTCTCTCGAAGGGGGCAATCCCCCTCGTAGCAAGGACAGGTAATGGCAATGAAACTCGGGCCTTGCTATTGCTTTTAAACTTTTTATGAAAGTGAACCGGGCGTAGTAGCGAACAGATCTTTCTCTTCCTAAAGTTTCTCTCTTCTCTTGACCATTTACCTTTTTCAAACATGCAAAATCATTTTTTATTATCGTATGTACGATCATATACAGATGGTAGGAGTGGAGATGATTCATCACGTATAAGAGTCATAGTCCGGATTGGAGAGAGACGTTCGACTCCACGTGTCCGCTGAACCAGTTCCGAAGTAGCAAGACGAGTGAATGAAGGCGCTGTAAGCGGAAGTGAATACTCGTTCCATGGAGACAGATAGATAGAAAGTGTGCAGTGAGGGATCTTTCTAGGTAGTAACTACTCGTACAGAAAGGAGTCCCAATGTCCACAGATCTGTGCCTTCAAGAGCGTTTGCTATTGAATGTGCTTTTGTCGCAATTGAATCAGAATCTGCAGCTATTGACTCAGCTGCTCTCGAAGTTGCTCTTTGCGCACTCATAGGTGTGGGACTTTCTTTTTTCGTTTTAGTAAAATGCCTCCGGCAGCAGCAAGGCTATCTTAAATTCCAATTTTCAATGATTGAAATGCATTCCTCTGTATTCTGTTGTGCTCAGCGAACGGGTAAAGCCCAGGATGGGAAGTCGCATCTCTTTCGGAGTTGAATCGGGAATCTATTGAAGAAGAAATTGACGTAGATGATAGAGGCAGAATAAGCGCAGTTGGTGCTTTAGTTGTAGGTTAGCAGGGATAAGTTGGACTGCATCAGATGGTAATACCGCGATCGAAGGGCAAACTTTTTAATTTAGCGACTGTAATCCCTTCTAAAAGGTACAAACTGAGATGCCGGATGTCGACGAATTTGCGCAGTGTACCATAGTATCCTGTTACAGGGGTATACCTTACGTATAGAGAAATGGAAGCCAGGGTCCTCTATGAAAGAGCATTAAGAAGTATTTAACCTAGGTGACTCGTTCACCTATCACGAATAGGTGGGTGGCTGCGTAATAGAATATAACCTGCGGAAACTACCTCATCCAGGGAAACAGCCCTGCTACACTACCACTACCTGTAAGATAGAAGGAGGGCACTTCACTCACCTCACTCACTAGTAAGCGCTTTCAACTCTCCCTTGAATCCGTTCACCTGTCTTTAGGCACTCAAAAGGCATAATCAAGCATATAAGATCTAAAAGGCGGATCAAAAATTGAACTTCCAGAGGCTGATAGAATACGTTATTTTTAACTTTAAGCCAATCAACGTAGGATCCGAAAAATTTCTAGAGAACAAGGGCCTGTGCCTTCGTTTCACTCGTATCCATGGCAAGTCCCTGATTCACTTCTCACGCCCAAGGAAAAGAGGGAATACAGTTATATCCGACTTTCGGTGGGGAGACCGTAGACTGCACTGAAAGCGTAACTGCGGGAAGAAGGAAAGAAAGCTCCTAGCTATAGAGTTATGCTCCTAGCGTTACATAGACTTATGCTCTGAGCCCACCTACCTTCTTTATTGGCTTACCGAGCTCGAGTACACCCGCTGCCTACATTTATTCTCTTTGCCAGTTCAGTGCACTTTGAAAAAAGAAGCGAAAGAAACCCCTTGGTGTTGAGCACTACTGAAAAAAGCTATTAAACAAGAGGTTAGGGCTATGCTGTCACTTTCCCTTTCCATAGTTTGTTAATCGAAGACTAATAAATTTAATACTCTTTACAGCTTCTTGTGTTGAAAGAGTCACTACTTTTTCAAACTCTTCTTTTCCGCTCAGCTACTCCAGTCTTCTTTTGGAGTATATGGACAGGTAGTTTGAGAGTAAATTTCTTGTTCCAGTGAATCAAACCTATTCTTTTTTTCTGCTTTACGGGCTTGACTTCTTTCTTCCATTCCACATAGGCTAGCTTCCTTGCCTCCCTTTCTCAAAGGCTAAAGACATCACTGAAAAAAAAAAACTCATTTCACCTACCTACTCTTAAATAAGGACCCAAAATACACTTTTTCATATATCAACTTGGTCATAGAAACCGTTTTTCTTATTGAAGGGAATGATTTCCTTTACAGTGATTTCAGAAACCACTATCTAGCTCGTACATTCAAAAAAGGTGAAAGGCATTATCAACTCAACAGTCAAAAGAAAGAAGAGGAAATAGATATAGGAAGGTCCAAGGCCTACTCTCTTCCTGCTTTAGAGTTTTTAGAAAGGTGGGTCAGGAATAGAGGGACTTGGCTTGTCTTGCCGGTAATAAGATTATTTTCCAGTCGTAGAATAAGATCGTTTGCTCTTCCTTATCAGGAATGAAAGAGAGAGAGGAACTGACATGACCTTATTTTATCACATTATAGAATAATGTAAACCATCTTTTTGAAGGAGATAGTTTGTTGAGATGTTGGTTTGCCATTCATCACGTTAGAGCTACTTTTTTTTTAACTAGAATAGGATAGTTCTTTCTTATTGACTGAAGCGTAAATATATCCCCTTCCAATGAATAAATGATGAACCACAGTCTTTCTTTGAAGAAGACAATCAAATTCGAAAAGAACCCATTTCTTCCCGAAAATAACCTAATTCACTAGATGTAAAAGAACCTTCCAAAAGAGTTGGTGAGGAACCCTCTTTCCCACTTCCCCACCTCCCCTATATCGTGGGGTCCTCGCCTTCGCGTCGTGCTTTGGCTACTCTCTTCTTTCGGGAGCAGATAGGGCTACTGCCCAACCCTATCCAATTCCCCCAATCAACCAACAGTTCTTTTTCATTGGAACTCTATTTGTATAAAGCCCTCTTTCTTGAGAAAAGAAAGCCTCCCAAGCAGAGGATGGGCTCCCCCCCTGGAACTGCGCGGTCGAAGTTGCCAACTAAATCCAATTCCTTTTAAATATCTGTAAAGGATTCTATTCTAAATCTAAAGGGATTTTCTTATTCCTTAAAAATGGGTACAAGGATCTCATCGTCGAAGCCGGCATATTTCCTATTAGGGAACTAGACTTCCAACTCGCGATCCAAGTCATCCAAAAATATATTCAAAAATTCAGAGGCTATGAAGACAACGGGAGGAATTCCTGTCTTTATGGACCAGTCTTTCCCCCAACCATCTAAAATTGGTAGATCAAAAAAATTAAGATATTCATTTCTTAAGAAACTCATCCATCCTTACCTTAATAACCGATTTCACTTTGTATAAAAGTCGAGAACGAGAGAATGTGGTTATAGATTCGGATAAATCAATTCTAAGAAGAGTATCTACTTTTTTCCAACCGTATCAAAATAATGAGAAAGTTCTCTATCCTCACGGGAAGAACTAAAACAATTATTTGAAAAAATGAAGATTGTCCGAATGCTTTCATTAATATACCACCAAGCGTACCAATAAAAAATTCATCAGCGAGTTCGAGTTCAAGCGAAAGCAAGGGCACATTAAAACCAGGATGGTAACAGTTCTGTTCTCTCAAAATGCGAAATTTTGAACTTCCGTTTAAAAGGGCGTTTTGAATGGCCAGAATATCGACTTCTGTGATGGGAAAGTCGCTTTGTCGTTTTTGATAAAAAGCATAAACCTCATTTTTTTTAATGAGATGTTGAATCGAACAAGGCATATCGTAACTTCTTTGCATGTCGTTTCCACCCTTTTTTTTTAGGAAAAAAGATCATAGCATAGCGCAAGTATGATCTTCACATATGAACCGGCCGGAATCGAACCGACATTTTGTTCTAGGTCCAACCTCAGCTCCGATAAAAAGAAATATACACTTTCTTTATGAAAATACAAGCGAAAGGAGGATGCCCTTTGAAAAGGACTTGATTAAAGTGGATTCTGGAATGGGTGCGTCCTCTCAGCTCTAACTTTTCGCTATATCAATCAAAGAGATTGAATTCATTGATTGATTAATTTCGAAAGATAGGACTTAGGAGATATATTCTATTAAGTGCTTTCTTTCCGGGTCGTAAGTTATCTAATGAAAGCTAATGAAGTCTAACGAAAGCCAGGGACTGAGCCATCTGACCGGATAACATGGTAGCTCATGCCACCGTCAGAAAGGTTGGAAGAGAGAGTGATTCGATCCGCCTGGGAGGCACCTTGTCGATTCCCCCCGTGCAGGTTTCCATCCTGAGGAAATCGGCGGCTAAAAGATAAGATAGAAGACCAAGCAAGATCCCCTTCTACTACTGGCCAGGGGACCACTCATCAACCAGAGAAAGCACGAACCAGATCACTTGCAAGCCTATTACTAAATTCATCCTAGTGAAAGGATCAAAAGAAATAAACCGCGGAAATGGAAAGTACAAGGCAAGAGGCAACTCACGTGTGTTAAGCATATAGGACCACCAAAGCAACCAACAAGCAAACGTACAAAATAGGACATACGCAACTTGTTGAAAACAAACCAAAAGTCCCTTCTTGTAGAACGATAGATCCGGCAAGATTTTCCTCTCGGTGGTCATGCCCGGATAGCCCATTTAGATCCCGGGAGACAGACAGGGACTGACAGAAGAATGGTTTAAGGTAACTTAAGCATCTCCTCGAAGGCCATCCTTTCAAGGTAGATGTAAAAAGAGCGGTTCTTCCATCACCTACGGAATTTGGTCCGCGCCCGGGTAGACGTTTCATGACCGCCATGCTGGACCCTTCATGTAGAGCGGCTTCTTAGGTTGGAAGCCCAGTGACAGCTAGCAATAAAAAAAGAACGACGATATATAGTTAAAGCAAAGCACAAAACATAACAAAAAAAATATAGAGTGAACCCTATCTAAGCTATATCAACATAGCCAACTAGAAAACTCATCCGCTTGTCAATTAATTCTTGGTGTAATACTCACTCGTAAATGATTGGTGTCAGAATTTTTCACTGATCAGATGTGATCGGTCTCATCCGTGTAAGAATTAGGAATTCCTCTTCCAACTTGTCCCGGAATGGGCGTTATGGCAAAGAATAAGAAGAAAACTAAAGGAGAAATTTGTCCAATAGTAACAAATGGTGCCTCCACAGGTTGACATCCGATCCAACCTAGTAGTAAGCAATCCGCCAAAAGCAACCAAAATATTCCTTGGTGAATAGGGCGAAAACTTGAACTACGCACATACATACTTTTAAAAAAAGGTAAAGCCAACAGACATATAAAAACAGGTGCTATTGCGGCTACACCTCCCGATTTGTCAGGTATACTACGAAGAATGGCATGGATCGGTAGGAAATACCATTCCGGCACAATATGAGGCGGGGTGGGCATCGGATTAGCAGGTATATAATTGTCGGGATGCCCCAAAACATTAGGAGCATAAAAAATCCAAATGGAAGAAAAGATAGCAAAAGCTACCCAACCTACTAGATCCTTTACATAAAAATAAGGGTAAAAAGAAATTTTATCCATCTCTGAATGTACACCCAATGGATTATTTGATCCATATTGATGCAATGCGGCCAGATGAAGAAGACTGGCGCCTACTAAAATAAAGGGGAGTAAATGATGAAGACTAAAAAAACGATTTAAGGTGGCATTGTCCACGGAGAAACCGCCCCAAAGCCAAGTAACTATGGTATCCCCTACTACAGGTATGGCGCTAGCTAAGCTTGTAATTACTGTAGCTCCCCAAAAGCTCATCTGACCCCAAGGTAGTACGTATCCTGTAAAAGCTGTCACAATCATTAATAGGAAGATTACAACTCCGAGACACCGAACAAATTCCCTAGGACTGCTATAACTCGCATGATATAGACCGCGAAAAATATGAATGTGAACCACAATGAGAAACATACTTGCCCCATTAGCATGCATATAACGGAGCAACCAACCCCCTTCAACATCTCTCATAATGTGTTCTACGCTGTTGAAAGCTAGATCCACATGAGGTGTGTGATGCATAGCTAAAAAAACGCCAGTTACTATCTGAATGACTAAACAAATACCAGCTAACGGACCGAACCCCCACCAATAACTAAGATTGCTCGGGGTTGGATAATCTATCAAATGCTGATTAAGTGTGGAGGATATTGGTTGTTTAAGAAGAGAGAATCGTTGGTTCCTTATAGTCATTTATCTTTGCTATCGTGACAACTCTAGTTCCCCCGCCTTTTAGCGTTCTGGGGCCCTACTTACTAAAAAAAAAATTATATATATATTTTATGGAAGATTATTCTTTCCTCTTCGGTGAAAGAGGGCAAGGGTGTGTGGGAGAAAGAATTCTAAAAAAAAGGAGAGAAGATTTCGTCCACCAAGCGGGAGAGAGTGCGACCCCTAAGCAATTGGAGGTTCTCGCCGGGGTCCATATCATCTAAATACTTTTTCTGTTCCATTAGCATAGCTAAATTTTAATAGGATGACTCAGCGTCAGGAAAAGTAAGCCCCCCTTGCCTTGATTTAATTTGGCTTCGCTGCGCCCTGAATCAATCAATAAGCTTTTTGATTTAATCCATCCCATTTCATTTGGGCGAGAGGGAGGCTGTGAGTCACCTGGGCTACGGATTTGTCGGTTGATTGATTCTCGGAATCACCTCTTGAGAAAAAAAAGGGCCTTCGGGTCCCGACCCACAAATGAATAGGAAGCGGGACGAGGTTCTTTCATTAAAGGGAGAAAAGAGGGGTGGGGCTTTGTTCTGGGGGGGGGGTCGCCTTGCGCAGCTTTAGAAGGGAGAGAATTTCAGGCGGTTAAAGTAACTCTCTCCAACCTTTTCTATATATCCTTAGAAGTAGGGCGAGAGAAAGTCAATATGAGATTTGCGTTGGTTTTTCCAACGAAAAAAGCACTTTTTTGTCTTTATCATTCGGAAGGCTCAGCCCCACACTCTGACTTCAATGATGGGAACAACCCCCGCGCCCCGGCGCTCTAATGAACAATAGTTCTCCGCCTTACTATATTTAGAATAGTGGTCGATCCCTCGGGAGTTACATTCGTAACTTAATGTTATGTTCACGCGGTGATATTCTATCTTTCCAGGAGTACTACCTGTACGTAGTCTATGTCTGGGGAGCATACTTGACAGGAGATAGACACAGGCGGTAGAGGGGTCTCCCACTTCGATTCCCGCCCCGTTAGCATCTCCGATCCGAGATAAGGGATTACTCCGTTAGGTCTTTTCGGTCCGGAGCCGGCCGGTAATGGACCTACTTACCTGTGGACCAGCTGCGGAGCTAACCCTTGCTCTATTGGTTTGGTGGTTGCTACCAAGACGATTTCTTTATGCCCATCGAGATGCGAAAAACGATACGATAAATTTGAAAGAACTCATATACGGAACGAGGGCGGCTTATAACGATGTTTGTCCCGCATATCACTAGGAAATCTTTACAAAAGGCTTTAAAAAGCTTTCGTCTCAATTCATATTTAGCCGCGAGAAATCGACGTTTGTGATCTCGTATATTTCGCTTCTCCGACATCTTACGGAGTTTCCCCCTCATCTTTTTGCAAAAAGCCGCTCCACGGTGGTAAAGTCTCATCTTGCGTGTTGGCCGAAGTGACAATAGTCACATTGAACCCTCGAATATGCTCGAAGATCTCGAAATGATCTTCCAGTTCCGGGGAGAATTCGCAAAACTCCGTTTCCATCGAGAATTGAATGAAGTTTTCCCGTATTTCGACCGGGGAATCTAACAGAGACATTACTGTCGAGATTCTGACCGAAAAATTAGACATTCCATGCCCTCGGAGAGTGCTTTGTCGTGCTAGGTCACTGGCATATCCTTTGTCTTTATTTGACCCCAAGAATGGATTGGATCGAAACGACTTTCCTGTCGAACCCCTTTTTGTCTGTATGAATTTCTGACCGCGCGGAATCTCCATAGCCAATTTTCCATTTTTTATTATGAAATCATAGGGTGCCTTTGGTAAAACTCTTATTTCACACGATCCAGGAACTTCCATAACGTTAGCGTGATTCAGTTTGAGCAACGGATCCTGACGTAATACATCTTCGTAATGAAAATTGAGTGGAAACATGAGTTGGCTTTTACAGTATCTATAGAATGAGCACTGTGAACTATCTGCTTCAAAAAGATAGTTGTAAGAATGAAAGTTCAACCTCGATCGGAATACAGATGAGA